ATGAACTGCGTTATAGACATAAAAGCGTAAGAACTCAAGGTACCCTGTCGCTCCCGTCTTTGTCTGATTCGAGGGGTAGGGCCCCTTGAGTTCTAAATTCTTAATAAGCATAATATTTCGTTTTGCTCGTATAAATGGAAAAAAAAGATCACATTTTCCGATGCTTCAAAAAAATCCATTTCGTTTTTTTTTTTCTGATTTCTGATGATTTTTGTTTTAATTGATTCAGAACCTCTGTTCCCCGATAGTATCTATCGATACTTTCAAAGTTACAAAAAAGTAAGCAATCACTCAATTTATTTTTCCTGGATCACAGAATCCCAATCCATCTATATATAGATTTCTGTTGATCAGATATCATCCAAATCCTTTCTATACTAGTATAACTGTATTCTATTTATTTTAGTGTCTCATCAATTCAATTCAAATTGTTTTCTAAGTTCTCTAAGTTCAGGGAAGAAGTTTCATTTGCTCAATGACTTCTATTTCTTTTTTTGTTTTACCACTACTTAATAGAAATCCAAAAAGAGTTCTAATAAACCTGGAAAAATTCTAAACTACGAATAGGAATCTTTGATGAATGGAATTAAGAATAAGAACCATTATTATTTCGACACCCGAAAGGGAATTTCCCACATCCCTTTCGGGTTCCGAAGACTAGTACGAGGAATAATCCCCTTTAGAATCCCTTGTTCCCCTCATTTATCCTTACTTTCTTTCTATTCGATATTCTCCGCTTCCTTATCTTATGTTTAGTATCTAGTTCTAGTCGAATTTGATTCTAGTAGAATAGAATCAAAACTATTGACACATTCTATGATATTTAAATCTGATAATAGTGACATCCTCCAATTTGTATTGAAAAAACAAAGAAGGGGGAAAGTGAAATAGCCTTCTTCACAATATATATACTATGATTTAGGAGTGCAGTACAAGAACTTCCCGACATCCGGTAGAAAAAGAATATAAATAGAAATAAGCAAAAGACTTCTCGTAAGTCTTTTGCTCCTACATAACATAATTGCCAAGAAGAATTGGTTCTTTTTACAAACTTGATGTTGATAAATCCGCGGATCTAGAAATTCATTTCGGACAATTGGACCTTCTCAAACTGTTTCTTTTTAAGAACCAAAAAGATTTGTGCCAAAACAACAGATGCCAAAAAGAACAAAAGGCCTTGGACACGTAATGGATCTTGAAGTACTATTTCTGCATCTGCCTGACCAAACCCACCTACATTAGGATTACTTGTTAATGGTTGATCAAGTTTGATAGATTGGCCCTCTGAAACACGAAGTTCTGGGCCTGGAGGGATAATATCAACCACTTCACGCCCATTCGATGCATCCGTTATGGTTATTTCGTATCCCCCTTTTTCTTTTCGTATGATTTTGCTTACTGTACCCGCAGCTGTAGCATTATAAACTGTATTGTTACTTTTGTTCCCGTCGGGATAAATCTGACCCCTCCCCCTGTTCCCACCTACGTATATTGGATATTTTAAGAAGTGAGCATCTTTATTAGTCGCAGGGTTCGGGGAAAGAATAGGAAAAGTGATTTCACTATATTTCTGACCAGGAACTGGCCCTATCACAAGAATATTTTTTTTAGTGGGTCGGTAGGTCTGAAAAGACAGCTTGCCTATCTTTTCTTTCATCTCGGGCGAAATACGATCGGGGGGGGCTAATTCAAACCCTTCTGGTAAAATAAGAACGGCTCCCACATTCAAAGACCCCTTTTTACCATTAGCAAGAACTTGTTTCAGTTGCATATCATACGGAATTCTAACAACTGCTTCAAATACAGTATCAGGGAGTACCGCCTGTGGAACCTCAATATCCACGGGCTTATTAGCTAAATGGCAATTGGCGCATACAATACGACCAGTTGCTTCTCGTGGATTTTCAAAACCCTGCTGCGCAAAAACGGGATATGCATTTGAAATTGATGCCCGAGTTATTATATATATCATTAGGGATACGGAAATGAATTGAGTAATCTCTCCCTTTAACGAAGAAAAGGTATTTCTAATTTGCATGGTCCAATCGTTGATCCCGAAAATTTCTACAATAAAATTAGGTAGGTCACTAATATAGTTCCCTATCCGCGATTCTGCTATTTACTGAAATAATTTTACTGGAATATAGGATTCCTGGAATCTGGGAGGGATCCTCTGGATGGGTAGAAAAAATAAGGTAAGTACGGCTTTGAATGCTTTGCTTATGTACAAAATAAGAAATATTCTAATTGGATTGGATCATTGAATCGCTTTTCACTCAGTCATTGAATGATAAATCACTACAAGTGACGGAGATACACGATTTAAATAAGAAAAAAGCCAATATTTAAAAAATGTATCTAGAATAACTGGAAAAGTGGAAACAAGAACAGATAGAATAATATCATTATGAGCAAATCCAAAATCGTTGTAGGCATAGCCAATCAGTAGTTCCCAACCGCGGGGCGAATGGAATCCGATACATAAATCAGTTACGAAAAGAATCGAAAAGGCTTTTATTGTGTCGCTTAAATTATATAGGAATTCTTGAACCCAAGAGTTAAGAATAAAAAGTTCTTCCTTACACAGAATCGAATAACCACTTAGAATAACGAAGCAGATTGTATTTGTGGAGAAGTGAAAAATCGTATGGATATGATCCTCATCGTGCATCTTGATTAATTGGATTGTTTCTTTCTGGAGCCCTATACGAAGCTTTTCTAGACGTCTTTCCGGAAATTCCTTTATCATTTCGTCCAAGAGGAAGAATTCCTCTAATTCTATGAATTTTTCTAGAATAGTCTTTTCTTGAATATCATTCAAAAAGGTTTCGGATTGACTAGTATTCCACCAATTAGTAACCCAGGATTCCAGACTTTTAGTAAATGAGAGAGGGATACACCAGGGCAAAAATACTACAAATACTATATATGAAAGATATCTAAGGGAAATGGATGCGTTCTTTTTTGTCATTTTTCCATCTGTGAATTGTTAATGAACCCACCTCATTCGTTGATTCTATGTGATCTAATATTTCTATCAAGCATGAGTTCTAGTACAAGGTATCGCGCCTATAAATCTAGTCTCTTTTTTTTTTTAGTTGTGATTCGGCGGTTAGTCCTTGAACCTAGTGTAAAAAAACTACAGAAATCGAAGAAGAATCCACTTCGAATTCTTCATTCGAATTCGACTTTGAATCAAGAAATACTAAAAAACAATACTGTTTCCGGATATCTCAATTGATCAAAGATTCGAAGCGATTCCCCCTTTCGATGAATGCCCGAAAGATTCGAAATTCAAATAATGGATATTATTCGCATTTCGAAATGAAAGAATTTTTTTTCTATTAGAAATGAAACTCTCGAATATTTCGAAAAAAAAAAAAAGGATTCTTGAGGGTTTCCTCCTGCTGAGAAAGCATTTATTCTTCAGTTCATTTTTCAAAATCCTTCAATTGGTACACGCAAGAAATAGGCCAATTCCGCAGCCTTTTGCTCAATTTCTCGTGGAGTCAAATTCTCATCAGTACGATTCAAGGGAATGGCCCCCAAGCCTCTGCTTTCTATATAAAGGACACGCCGAGCATAAATACCCTCTTTAACTTCTATTCTGATGGACTGAATATCTTTCATAAGGAATCGTAGAAAGATGCGGCGGTTTTTTCCAGGAAATCCCCAACGAAAAATACACACTATTCCCTCTTTTGTATCAAATCGATCATAACCGCTACCTACATTCCATGTAATTGTGCACCACAAATAGGAACTAATAAAGAGACCCGCGATCCCGTAGAAAGACATCACGATCCCCTGTGGAAAAAATTTTATTTGCTGAGACGGAAATAAAGATAGCAAATTCCTATCAAGATAACTAGAAATTCCAACCACTAAGAATCCTAATGAACCTAAAAAAAGGATAAAGGCCCAGCATAAATTGCTTGTTTTGCGAGAGCCTGCTATAAATTCTATCCATATATATTCTGATCGCCAACTCATACATACTAGCTCCAGTTGCATTTTATTGGAATTGGGGAAATAACCAAAAGAAAATCAAATTTAGTTTACTTTTTGTGTTTCCGAAGTAACTCTCATCAACTAGTACTATTTTGATGTGAACTCTTAGCAGTAATTCATCGAATTTGTTAGATCTAATAAAATCAGAGTATCCCCTTCATATGATTCCCTATAGATCGGTACATACATATAGATACATTGACTTTCATTGCAGACATGAGTTCGGATCACAGCCTATTGTTGAAAATAGATAGAATTAATTTACCTATATATCATGTTTACACATGCATAAGAGCTCTCTTTCGTTTATGTTCGGAGAAAGCCACCTCTTAGTCTTATACACTATTCTACTAAAGGGATATCCGTCATCGCGAAGTCTTGAAAAAAAAAACTAGCTCAGATTTGACCTTGATCCGATCGGATTTAAAAAATCTTATTTTTTTCAAGATAAAGAAATAAAGAAGCCATTGCCATTGCCGGAAATACTAGGCCCACTAAAGGCACAAAAATAGAGGGAAAACTGTTGAGAATTGTCATCGAAAGGGTACCTCGATTTAATATTTGTACCTGTTATTGGTATAAAGATATCCTATAATAATTAGAATTCATATTCTAATTATTATCATATTCGAATTCATATATAAATGTATATTAAGTATACTTATATAATTGTATAGAAGTATACTAAGTATACTAAATGAGTATATATACTAAGCGCAAGGAATCTAGAACTAAATAAACGGACCTATTCATCTTTCTACATAAAATATATGTATGATAATCCATTTTCGTTATTATTATTACTTATTTTTCTTCTTCTGTTGTTCTTAGCTTCGGATTTCTTTTTTAATATCTAATTTCTTTTTGTATTAAAAAAAAGAAATTAGATATTAAAAAAGAATTTCTTACAAATTCCCGAAGGATTCGTTAAAATCCGATCCAACAGCAGGGATTCCTAGGAAAATGGTCCTTGTTAATAGAAAGATGCAAGATTTTATATTTTCTCTATTTGAATGATATAGACATACGCAAGAGGGGAACATGAAATTCGTTTTATTTGCCCTGCTCCCTAATTAATTCTAAGGAAGAATGCTTTTTTGATGTTGTTTTGTTGAGAGAGGTTTACTTATTACTAATCCGTCCTATCGGTAAAAAAAAAAGAATTATCCGCATGTTTCTTTATACAATGAAAGCTTATGTCACCAAAGAAAAATCCATTCTTCGGATTTTGTTTTATTTTGATTCGGATAAACTAACTAACTAATTGTTAATTGTTCGCCACAAAAAAAAATTTCACTTAAGAACTCTACTGGAGTTAATTTTGATTCAAAGGAAAAAAGGCGTGTAACTGAAATAACTCGCTCAGAACACTTTTTAAAGGATTACGTGGTACGATTGGATCGAATAAGCCCTTATGGAATAAATATTCAGCCGCTTGTGAACCTTCAGGTACTGTCTTATTCAATGTTTGTTCAATTACTCTTTTACCCGCAAATGCAATATAGGCATTAGGTTCAGCAATAATGATATCCCCCAACATACCAAAACTAGCTGTCACTCCACCAGTAGTAGGAGATGCAAGAATTGATACATAGAATAACTTTTTATTTGATTGATAATCATATAAAGCAGAAGATATTTTAGCCATCTGCATCAAGCTCAAACTTCCTTCTTGCATGCGTGCTCCCCCGGAAGCACACACTAGAAGAAGAGGTAAAAATTGATTGGCAGCATACTCGATCAAACGGGTGATTTTCTCGCCTACTACGGATCCCATACTACCCCCCATAAACTGAAAATCCATAACCCCGATTGCGATGGGAATCCCGTTTAGTTGCCCTGTACCTGTTTGAACAGCCTCCGTTAATCCTGTCTTTGTTTGATAAGAATCAATACGATTTTTATAAGGTTCCTCTTCTGAATGAAATTCAATGGGATCTATAGAGACCATGTCGTCATCCATCGGATCCCAAGTACCTGGATCAACCGAAAGTTCGATTCTATCTGAGCTACTCATTTTCAAATGAAATCCGCATTGTTCACAAATATACATTTTTGACTTAAGAAATTTCTTATAATTTAATCCATAACAATTTTCGCATTGAACCCATAAATGCCTGTATTTTTGAGTTACATCGAGATCATCAGAACTTTCGCTTATAGTTAAATCACTACCATTCGTGCTACTTTGTATATTGGAACTCTCGCTTTCACTACTATTTCCACTTTCACTACAAACAAAATTATAAATGTAACTGGCACTATAATTGTCACTACTACTTAAAATGGGACTATCAATACAGATTTGAGAATGAAGATAAGAGTCAAGGCAATTATGAATGTGATTATTCCAACTCGAGTTAGTATCAGACATGTAACGATCATAGTCAGGATCATCACTTTTGGATCCATTATTCCTAGAACTATAATTACGAAAGCTATAAAAAGAACTTTCTAGTTCACTCAGAAAAGAATGATCATTGTCTATTTCCAAAATTTGATTTTCAATATCAAAATATATGGAATAACCGTCCCTATTACTATCCTTAACAAAAAAGGTGTCATCCGAGATGAAATTATGAATGTCCCTGACACCAGCTAAATTGCTGTAACTCGAACAGTCATTATCATTCGAACTATGAATGTTTTTATCCTTATCATTTCTAATCGGGTCCTCGCTTACGCTGGTATTTTTAATAGGACCAAGACTATCCATTGATTTACTTAACCCACACCTGTATTCTAATTCCCCCTTACCCTTAATCGAATTGAACCACCATTTTTTCATAGAGCTCTCTTGTCCCTATTTACATGAAAATACAATAGATGAATAGTCAATTGAAAAAAATCATTCTTTTTTGTGAGACCCCAAAGTATCACTTCGCTATATACGACCTTTTTCAATTCGAAATAGCGGCGGCTCTCATCTTGTGTCAAATTCGTATCAAAAAAAATATTTGTTCTCTCCTATAAATGAACTTTTTTCGTAAAATCTCGTCTACTAATAGTATATTCCAACACGGAACGAAACGGACAATATACAGGATGGGTAGAAGAAGTTGTGATACTTGGCGACTAAACTGCGGGATAGAAAAGAATACACCGATCCTAAGAGCCTCTAGGATTAATTGTGGACCCAAGGCAATAATCGAAAGAGTTGTGTTTGGTCTTATATTTTGTATTTAAGATCTTGTATATCTAGATAAATATGTAGCTATCCAAAACATATACAATGGAATCGTTGGGTTCGGCTCAATCCTTTTAGTAAAAGATTGGGCCGAGTTTAATTGAAATTCAACTAATAAACCAAACGTAAATTACTGGATTACAAAGTATCCATTGCTGGGAATTCAAATTTGATCTCCTTCCATACTTCACAAGCAGCAGCCAGTTCAGGACTCCATTTGCTAGCCTCCCGGATAATTTCATTACCTTCGCGAGCAAGATCGCGTCCTTCATTACGAGCTTGTACACATGCTTCTAGAGCTA